AAAAATTTGTGCCAAAATCACAGATGCCAAGAAGAACAAAAGACCTTGGATACGTAATGGATCTTGAAGCACTATTTCTGCATCTCCCTGACCAAAGCCCCCCACATTTGGATTACTTGTTAATGGTTGATCAAGCTTGATGGATTCACCCTCTGAAACAAGAAGTTCTGGTCCTCGAGGTATAATATCAACCACCTGATGTCCGTCCAATGCATCAATTATAGTTATTTCATATCCCCCCTTTTCTTTACGTACTATTTTGCTTACTATACCTGCTGATGTAGCATTATAGACTGTATTGTTACTTTTGCTTCCATCAGGATAAATCTGTCCCCTTCCTCTGTTCCCACCTACATATATAGGATATTTTAAAAAGTGAACGTCTTTTTTCGTAGCAGGGTCGGGGGAAAGAATAGGAAAGACGATTTCACTATATTTCTGCCCAGGAGCGGGACCTATCACAAGAATATTTTTTTTATTGGGACGATAATTCTGAAAAGAAAGATTTCCCATCTTTTCTTTGACCTCAGGAGAAATGCGATCGGGAGGGGCTAATTCGAATCCTTCGGGTAAAATAAGAACAGCCCCCACATTCAAAGCTCCTTTTTTACCATTAGCAAGAACTTGTTTCAGTTGCATATCATAAGGGATTCGAACAACTGCTTCAAATACAGTATCAGGAAGCACAGCTTGGGGAACTTCAATATCCACGGGCTTACTAGCTAAATGGCAATTGGCACATACAATTCGTCCAGTTGCTTCTCGTGGATTTTCATAACCCTGTTGTGCAAAAATGGGATATGCATTTGAAATAGATGCCCGAGTTATTACATATATCATGATCGATACAAAGATGGATCGAGTTATCTGTTCCTTTACCCCCCAAAAAGTATTTCTATTTTGCATGGTACAATCATTGATCACGGAATTTCTACAATAAATTAGATAGGTAGCTAATATAGTTCCCTACCCACGAATCTGCTATTATACTGGAATAATTGTAGTGGAATATAGTATATATAGGATAGGATGAATACCTTTAACAGGTAGAAAAGAAATATAAAGAATAAGTAAGATTGAAAATGCTTTTTTTATACACGAAAAAAGATTATGTTATGATTTGATTGATATCGAGAGATCAAATGAGTTCTTCATTCATTCATTGAATGATAAATAATTACAAGTGAAGGAGATACACGATTTAAATAATGGAAAATCCAATATTTCACAATTGTATCTAGAATAACTGGAAAAGTGGAAACAAGACCAGATACAATTTGATCGTTATGAGCCAATCCAAAATCGTTGTAGACCGAACCAATCATTAGTTCCCAACCATGGGTGGAGTGAAATCCGATCCATAAATCAGTGATTAAAAGAATTGAAAAAGCCTTTATTGTGTCACTTAAGTTATACAATAATTCCTGAATCCAAGAATTAAGAATGATAAGTTCTTTATTACTCAGAAAAAAATAACCACTTAGAATAACAAAACAGATTATATTTGTGGAGAAATGCAAAATGATATGGAGATTATATTCATTGTGTGTTTTGATCAATTGTATTGTTTGCTTGTGTATTTCTATACGAAACTTTTGTATATGTGTCTCTGGGTTTTCTTTTATCATTTCGTCCAAGAGGAATAGTTCTTCTAGTTCTATGAATCTTTCTAGAACGTTTTTCTCTTGAATATCATTCAAAAAGGTTTCGGATTGCCCGCTATTCCACCAGTTAGTAATCCAAGGTTCCAGACTTTTATTAAATGAGAGAGAGACCCACCAGGGCAAAAATACTATAGATACAAGATATGGTATGGAAATCAATGCTTTCTTTTTTTTCATTTTTTATCTGGGAATTAATTGGTAATGAACTTACTTCAATCGTTGACTCTATCTGATATTTTTCTAAAGAACGAGTTATATAACAAAGTATCGAGCCTATGGATCTATTCTCATTTTTGTGTAAAAATGGAATCCTTGGATCTATAAAGAATAGAAAAATAGAATAAAACTCCTTTTGGATTCGTATGAAAAAAAAATTAAGAAAAGAAAATAGTATTTCCAGATATTTCAATTGGGCAAATTCGAACCAATTTCATCTTCATTTTTTCCTTTTTCTTTTGATGAATACTCAAAAACTACTTCAAGTAACGAAAGAAATATACTTCAAGTAACGAAAGAAATATACTTCAAGTAACGAAAGAAATATTATTTAGATTTCGAGACGAGTCCCCCGATCAATGAATTTTTTCGAAATGTTTAACTTTCACCGCCTAAACACATTCCGGAAATAGGGTATCAATTCCAAATCTTGAACCTAAAAAGACGAATTTATTATTACGAAATAAATTTCGGATATATTTAAAGAATGGAGTTGGGCTCTGTACATATACAAAATAGGTTTGGTATACAAATAACTTATTCTTTTTAAGAATATTTTCTTTTTTTTTATAGTTAATTTCATTATAGTTACCCATATGGGTTCTCCGCTTTTGTTTTATTCTAGGGGGCGCTACGCGCCAACAGAACAGCAACATAAAATAGAATTTAATTTACTCGAATGAGCATTCTGAAGAAACTTCAGTTGTAGTAAATAAAAGGGGGTTAGCAAGTTTTTCCCTCATACTGAGAAATACAGTTATTTTTCAGTTTCTTTTTCCTTCAATCGGTACACGCAAGAAATAGGCCAATTCAGCAGCTTTTTGTTCAATTTCTCGTGGAGTAAAATTCTCATCAGTACGAGTCAAGGGAATGGCTCCTTGGCCTCTGATTTCCATATAAAGGACACGACGAGGATAAAGACCCTCTTTAACCTGCATTCTGATTGATTGGATATCTCGCATAAGGAAGCGAAGGAAGATGCGGCGATTTATTCCAGGAAATCCCCAACGAAAAATACACACTATTCCTTCTTTTCTATCGAATCGGTCATAACCGCTACCTACATTCCACGAAATTGTGCACCACAAATAGGAGCTAATGAATAGTCCCGCAATCCCATAGAAAGACATGACAATACCTTGTGGAAAAAAAATGATTTGCTGAGATGGAAATACAGATATCAGATTCCTACCAAGATAACTGGAAGTTCCAACCACTAAGAATCCTAGTGAACCTAAAAAAAGGATACAGGCCCAGCAAAAATTACTTGTTTTTCGAGACCCCGTTATAAGTTCTATCCATATATGTTCTGATCGCCAGTTCATACTATACTAGATCCAGTTGTATTCGATTGGAATTGAGAGAATAAAATAATCCAAATGGAATTTGACTTTACTTTTCTTGATGCTGAAGTAACTCTCATCAACTAGCACTATTCTGATGCGAAGCATTAGTAATAATTAGTCAAATACATTAACTTGCAGCAGATATAATCTATCTACGTGGATAACAACATTTGTGTTCAGAAAGAGCCACATATCGTACCATATTACACTAAATAAATATCTGTATTATAATCTAGCCAGTGTTCAAATAAATTGATAAGATTTGTTCCCATCGTATCTAGACAATCTTATTTTTTTGGACATAAAGAGATAATGAAGCCATTGCAATTGCCGGAAATACTAGGCCTACTAAGGGCACAAAAATAGAGGGGAAGTTAAGATCTGTCATAGAATGGGTACCTCGATTTAATATTTGTACCTCTTATAAAGAGGTCTTATGATAACTATATCTATTATAAATAACAATAACTAGTTAATAAGTGCAAGGGATCTAATATAAAACTAAATTAAGTTACTTTTTACACGAATATAAAAGAGTTTCTTATCAGTTCACGACTCTAACTAACCTGATCCAACAAACAGGGATTCATAGTAAAAAGTAAAAATGGGGTTCTCAGTAGATATAGAAATCATCTCTATTCTATATTTCTTCTTTCTATATTTTTCTATATTTCTTCTTTCTATATTTTTCTATTTTATTTCCATATTTTCTATTTTTTATTATTGTCTGTATTGCTACCTAAGAATGTATTAATACCTAAGAAAGTGAGAGAAAATTTGTATTTTTCTTTTTCCCAATTCAATTGCTCAGGAAGAAAAAAATTCACCCTTTTATCCTGTTGATAGAATGATTGGTACTAATCATGAATAGAAGTAAGATAAAAATGGATCTATAGGGAAAAAGAAAAAGTAATTCCACCTTCTGACTCTTCCCACAAATGGAACTTATGTTACCAAAGAAATCACCATTTTTCTTAGTTTTTTTGATTACGATGAACGAAAGACTTGTTAGCTACAAATAACTGGGTCTAGTGCTCTATTTTAATTTTCTTTTTTATTTTGATTCAAAGGAAGGAAACCGTGAAGTTGAAATAACTCACTCAGAACGCCTTTTAAAGGATTACGTGGTACAATTGGATCGAATAAGCCCTTATGGAATAAATATTCAGCCGATTGTAAACCATCAGGCACTGTCTTATTCAATGTTTGTTCAATTACTCTTTTACCCGCAAATGCAATGTAGGCATTAGGTTCAGCAATAATGACATCTCCCAACATACCAAAACTTGCTGTCACTCCACCAGTTGTAGGAGATGTAAGAATTGATACATAGAATAACTTTTTATTTGATTGATAATCATATGAAACAGAAGATATTTTAGCCATTTGCATCAAGCTCAAACTTCCTTCTTGCATGCGCGCTCCCCCAGAAGCACACACAATAATGACAGGTAGAGATTCATTAGTAGCATACTCGATCAAACGGGTGATTTTCTCGCCTACTACGGATCCCATACTACCTCCCATAAACTGAAAATCCATAACCCCAATTGCTATAGGAATACCATTTAGTTGACCTATGCCTGTTTGAATAGCTTCAGTTAAACCTGTCTTTCTTTGATAAGAATCAATACGATCTCTATATGGTTCCTCCTCTGAATGAAATTCTATGGGGTCTATAGAGACCATATCTTCATCCATAGGATCCCAAGTATCCGGATCAATCGAAACTTCGATTCTATCTGAACTACTCATTTTCAAATGATATCCACAC